AATGAATTGCCTGACAAAAGGATTACCTTGATAGGGTAAATCATGTAATTAATATTACATTCATTATATTTAATAGAATTAAACTATTTCTAAAAGTATCAAAAACTTTTGTGCATCATACACCAAAATATAAAAAGATAAGCTAATTAAGCTACTGGGCTCATACCCCATTTATAAAGGTTCTAATCCTTTTCTTTTTAATTTTTAATAATTCATCAAAAATTATATTTTTCGTGATTTTAATAATAGGAACACTAATTTCTATTTCAGCTAATTCTTGACTAGGAGCTTGAATGGGTTTAGAAATTAATTTATTATCTTTTATTCCCCTAATAAGAGATAATAAACTAATATCAACAGAAGCCTCATTAAAGTATTTCCTAACACAAGCATTAGCTTCTTCAGTGTTCTTATTTGCTACAATTTTATTTTTATTAAATTCAAATAAAATTAATTCTAATTTTTTAATAGAAATAATAATTTTTTCTTCTCTTCTACTAAAAAGTGGTTCTGCTCCATTTCATTTTTGATTCCCTAATGTAATAGAAGGTCTTTCTTGATTAAATGCTTTAATTTTAATAACATGACAAAAAATTGCCCCTTTAATACTAATTTCATACATTATCTTTAAACCTTTAATTATTACCAGAATTATTTTATCTAGTTTAATTGGTGCTCTAGGAGGATTAAACCAAACTTCTTTACGAAAGTTAATAGCTTACTCTTCAATTAATCATTTAGGATGAATATTAGCTGCAATATATGACAGAAATTTAATATGAATAACTTATTTTGTATTTTATACATTTTTAACTTTTACAATAATTTTTATATTTAACATATTTAAAACATCTCATATAAATCAATTATTTACATTATCTTTCCATTCAAAAACAATGAAATTTTTTTTATTCTTTAATTTACTCTCACTAGGAGGACTTCCCCCATTTTTAGGATTCTTACCAAAATGATTAGTAATTCAATCATTAACAATAAATAATCAATTATTTTTATTAACTTTTATAGTTTTAATAACTTTAATTACTCTATATTTTTATATGCGCCTATCTTATAGTGCATTTATACTTAATTATCACGAAAATAATTGAATAATTAATTCATTATATAATTCAACTTATTTAAAGACATTTATAGTGTATTCTTTTTTTTCTTCCATAGGACTATTTCTAATATTTTCTTTATATTTCCTGCTTTAAGGCTTTAAGTTAAAAAAACTAATAGCCTTCAAAGCTATAAATATAAGAATAATCTTTTAAGCCTTAGTAAATATTTACTCCTTTAGAATTGCAGTCTAATGTCATTATTGACTATAAAGCCAATTATTTATGATTAAAGAGAATAATTCCCATAAATAGATTTACAGTCTATTGCCTAAATTTCAGCCATTTAATCGCAACAATGGTTATTCTCTACTAATCATAAAGATATTGGAACTTTATACTTTATTTTCGGAGCTTGAGCAGGTATAGTAGGAACTTCATTAAGAATTCTTATTCGAGCAGAATTAGGTCATCCTGGTGCATTAATTGGAGATGATCAAATTTATAATGTAATTGTTACAGCTCACGCTTTTATTATAATTTTCTTTATAGTTATACCAATTATAATTGGAGGGTTTGGAAACTGATTAGTACCAATTATATTAGGAGCCCCAGATATAGCATTTCCTCGAATGAATAATATAAGTTTTTGACTTTTACCTCCAGCATTAACATTATTACTAGTAAGCAGTATAGTAGAAAATGGAGCTGGAACAGGGTGAACTGTTTACCCTCCATTATCTTCTAATATTGCTCATGGAGGAGCCTCTGTTGATTTAGCTATTTTTTCTCTTCATTTAGCTGGAATTTCCTCAATTTTAGGAGCAGTAAATTTTATTACTACAGTCATTAATATACGATCAACTGGTATTACATTTGATCGAATACCTTTATTTGTATGATCAGTAGTAATTACAGCCCTACTTTTATTATTATCTTTACCTGTACTTGCTGGAGCAATCACTATACTATTAACTGATCGAAATATTAATACCTCATTCTTTGACCCTGCAGGAGGAGGAGATCCTATTTTATATCAACATTTATTTTGATTCTTTGGACATCCTGAAGTTTACATTTTAATTTTACCTGGATTTGGGATAATTTCTCATATTATTAGTCAAGAATCAGGTAAAAAGGAAACATTTGGTTCATTAGGAATAATTTATGCTATATTAGCAATTGGACTTTTAGGGTTCATTGTATGAGCTCACCATATATTTACAGTAGGAATAGATGTAGATACACGAGCTTACTTTACATCAGCAACAATAATTATTGCCGTTCCAACAGGAATTAAAATTTTTAGCTGACTTGCTACTCTTTATGGAACTCAATTAAATTATTCTCCAGCTACTTTATGAGCTTTAGGATTCGTATTCTTATTTACAGTAGGAGGATTAACTGGAGTTGTCTTAGCTAATTCATCTATTGATATTATTCTTCATGATACATATTATGTAGTAGCCCATTTCCATTATGTACTTTCAATAGGAGCTGTATTTGCTATTATAGCTGGATTTGTTCATTGATATCCTTTATTTACAGGATTAACATTAAATACAAAAATATTAAAAAGTCAATTTACTATTATATTTATAGGAGTAAATTTAACTTTTTTCCCTCAACATTTCTTAGGACTTGCAGGTATACCTCGACGATACTCTGACTATCCAGATGCTTATACAGCTTGAAATGTAATTTCAACTATTGGATCAACAATTTCTTTATTAGGAATTTTATTTTTCTTCTTTATTATTTGAGAAAGCTTAGCATCCCAACGTCAAGTTATATTCCCAGTTCAACTAAATTCATCTATTGAATGACTTCAAAATACTCCACCAGCTGAACATAGTTATTCTGAATTGCCATTATTAACTAATTTCTAATATGGCAGATTAGTGCAATGGATTTAAGCTCCATATATAAAGTATTTTACTTTTATTAGAATAACTTATGTCAACATGAGCAAATTTAGGTTTACAAGATAGTTCATCTCCATTAATAGAACAATTAATTTTTTTTCATGATCATACTTTATTAATTTTAGTAATAATTACTGTTTTAGTAGGTTACTTAATAATTATATTACTATTTAACAAATACGTAAATCGATACCTTTTACATGGACAAACTATTGAAATTATTTGAACTATTTTACCAGCAATTATTCTATTGTTTATTGCATTTCCCTCCCTTCGTCTTTTATACTTATTAGACGAAATTAATGAACCTTCTATTACATTAAAAACTATTGGTCATCAATGATATTGAAGTTATGAATATTCAGATTTTAATGACATTGAATTTGACTCTTACATAATCCCTACTAATGAGTTATCTTTAGATAGATTCCGATTATTAGATGTTGATAATCGAGTAGTATTACCAATAAATTCTCAAATTCGAATTTTAGTAACAGCTGCAGACGTAATTCATTCTTGAACAGTACCTGCTTTAGGAGTAAAGGTCGATGGAACACCTGGACGATTAAACCAAACTAATTTCCTAATTAACCGACCAGGATTATTTTATGGACAATGTTCAGAAATTTGTGGAGCTAACCATAGTTTTATACCAATTGTAATTGAAAGAATTCCTGTAAATTATTTTATCAAATGAATTTCTAATAATATAAATTCTTCATTAGATGACTGAAAGCAAGTACTGGTCTCTTAAACCATTTTATAGTAAATTAGCACTTACTTCTAATGAAAAAATTAGTTAAATAAATAACATTAGTTTGTCAAACTAAAATTATCAATTTTTTGATATTTTTTAATCCCTCAAATAGCACCAATTGGTTGATTAAGCTTATTTATTATTTTTTCTATTGCATTTGTAATTTTTAACATAATAAATTATTATTCATTTATTCCTTCTATACCTAAATCTAGTCTTTCAATTAAAACACAATCTATAAATTCATTAAATTGAAAATGATAACAAATTTATTTTCAGTATTTGACCCTTCTTCTAGTATTTTCAATTTATCATTAAATTGACTTAGAACTTTTTTAGGAATTTTAATAATTCCATCTGCATATTGACTTATACCTTCACGATACCATATTTTTTGAAATAATATTTTATTAACACTTCATAAAGAATTTAAAACTCTATTAGGACCTATAGGAGCTAATGGTTCAACTTTCTTATTTGTCTCTCTTTTTTCAATAATTTTATTTAATAATTTTATAGGATTATTTCCATATATTTTTACAAGAACAAGCCATTTAACTTTAACATTAACATTAGCTCTACCCCTATGACTAAGTTTTATACTATTTGGATGAATTAATAATACTCAACATATATTTGCTCATTTAGTTCCCCAAGGAACACCTGCTGTATTAATACCATTTATAGTATGTATTGAAACAATCAGAAACATTATTCGACCTGGAACTCTAGCAGTACGATTAACTGCTAATATAATTGCAGGACATTTATTATTAACCCTTTTAGGAAATACTGGACCTTCTATATCTTCCATTCTACTAAGAGTTTTAATTATTACTCAAATTGCCCTATTAGTTTTAGAATCAGCAGTTGCTATAATTCAATCTTATGTATTTGCTGTTCTTTCTACTCTTTATTCTAGAGAAGTAAATTAATGTCAACTCACTCAAATCATCCATTCCATCTAGTAGATTACAGACCATGACCTCTAACTGCTTCAATTGGAGCAATAACAACCGTTGCTGGGATAGTAAAATGATTCCACCAATATAATATATCTCTATTCCTTTTAGGAAATATTATTACTATTTTAACTGTTTATCAATGATGACGAGATGTATCTCGTGAAGGAACTTTCCAAGGACTTCACACTGAAGCTGTTACAACAGGTTTACGATGAGGAATAATTTTATTCATTTTATCAGAAGTTTTATTTTTTGTGTCTTTTTTTTGAGCTTTCTTCCATAGTAGATTATCTCCTTCTATTGAATTAGGAGCTATTTGACCTCCTATAGGAATTACACCATTTAACCCATTCCAAATTCCATTATTAAATACTGTAATTTTATTAACTTCAGGAATCACAGTAACTTGAGCACATCACAGATTAATGGAAGGAAATCATTCTCAAGCAATACAAAGTTTATTTTTTACAGTAACCCTAGGAATTTATTTTACAATTCTTCAAGCTTATGAATACATTGAAGCACCTTTCACTATTGCTGATTCAGTTTATGGATCAACATTTTTTATAGCAACAGGATTTCACGGAATCCATGTATTAATTGGAACTACATTCCTATTAATTTGTTTAATTCGACACCTAAATAACCATTTTTCAAAAAATCATCATTTTGGATTTGAAGCTGCTGCCTGATACTGACACTTTGTTGATATTGTATGACTTTTCCTTTATGTATCAATTTATTGATGAGGAGGTTAATTAATTATCTATATAGTATAAAAAGTATATTTGACTTCCAATCATATGGTCTATTATTAATAGTATAGATAATTTTATCAATTTTAACAATAAGCTTAATTATTATAACAATTTCTATAGTAGTAATATTATTAGCATCTATTTTATCAAAAAAAACACTAGTTGATCGTGAAAAATCTTCTCCCTTTGAATGTGGATTTGATCCAAAGTCCTCTTCTCGTTTACCTTTTTCTCTTCGATTTTTTTTAATTACAATCATTTTTCTAATTTTTGATGTAGAAATTGCACTAATTTTACCAATTATTTGTATTATCAAATTTTCAAATCTTTTTATATGAACAACTACTTCAATTATTTTTATTCTAATTTTACTTATTGGACTTTATCATGAATGAAATCAAGGTATATTAAACTGATCTAATTAATAGGGTTGTAGTTAACTATAACATTTGATTTGCATTCAAAAAGTATTGATTATTCAATCTACCTTGAATATGAAGCGATACATTGCAATTAGTTTCGACCTAATCTTAGGTATAATTTACCCTTATTCTTTAATTGAAGCCAAAAAGAGGCTTATCACTGTTAATGATAGAATTGAGATTCATACTCCAATTAAAGAAGTATGATGTTCAAGAAAAAGCTGCTAACTTTTATCTTTTAATGGTTAAATTCCATTTATACTTCTTTAATTTATATAGTTTAAATAAAACATTACATTTTCATTGTAAAATTAAAAATTTTTTTTTTATAAATTACTAAAAAAAATTCACTATACTTATTCAAAGATAAATTTATCTCCCTAACATCTTCAGTGTCATACTCTAAATATAAGCTATTTGAATAAAAACAAATTATATACATGTATATAACTACAATTCAAAGAATAAAAGTTAATAAATAAACCCTTAAATTATTATTTTGTAAAACCTGATTTAATTGAGAATTTTTAACTAAATTATAATACAACTGTTGTCCCCCAAAATATTCAGATCATCCCTGATCAAAAGATTTAACAGCTAACTTACCAACAATTAAAGGATAACTTATAATTCCATAACTAGAAATATAAGGCATAAATCATATTGATCCTAAAAAATAAGATGAATTATAATTATTTAAAGCCTTATTAAAAAAAAATAAAGAAACATTAGAAATTAAATACCCTATTAATCCTCCTACAATACAAACAAATAAAGTTAATATCTTTAAATAAAAAGGTAAAATAATTACTATAGGACTAGGAAAAATTAATCATCTTAATATTCTACCCCCAAAAATTCTTAAAACTAATAAACCTATTATACTTTTTAATATAACTCAACCTTCATCATTTATTATATTTAAAGAAGAAAAATTTGAATCTCCAGTTATAGTATAATAAACTAATCGAAATGAATAACAAACTGTTAAACCAGTAGAAAAAAAGTATAAAAAAAAAGAAAATATATTAATATAAGATAAAGAAACTACTTCCAAAATTAAATCCTTTGAATAAAACCCCGCTAAAAAAGGCATTCCACACAAAGCTAAATTAGCTACATTAAAACAAGAAGAAGTTAGTGGTATTATTAATCTTAAACTGCCCATTAAACGAATATCTTGACAATTATTTATATTATGAATAATAGCTCCCGCACATATAAACAATAAAGCTTTAAATAAAGCATGTGTTAATAAATGAAAAAATGCTAATTTATAATAACCTATTGATAAAATACTTATTATTAATCCTAATTGACTTAAAGTAGATAAAGCAATAATCTTTTTTAAATCAAACTCATAATTAGCACCTAACCCTGCTATAAATATAGTTAATCCAGAAATTAATAATAAAAAATTACCTAATCAAGATCTTCTTAAAACAATATTAAATCGAATTAATAAATAAACTCCTGCTGTTACTAAAGTTGAAGAATGAACTAAAGCAGAAACAGGAGTAGGAGCAGCTATTGCAGCAGGTAATCAAGAAGAAAAAGGAATTTGAGCACTTTTAGTTATTGCTGCTAATATCACTAATCCACCAATAATTAATATCTCTAAATCACTTTTTATAACCTCTAAATAAAATACATAATTTCAACTTCCATAATTTAATATTCAAGCAATTGCTAATAATAAAGCAATATCACCAATCCGATTTGATAATGCTGTCAATATACCAGCATTATAAGACTTTACATTCTGAAAATAAATTACTAAACAATAAGAAACAAGTCCCAATCCATCTCACCCTAATAAAATACTAATTAAATTAGGACTAATAATTAACAACATTATTGAACTAACAAATATTAATACTAATATAATAAAACGATTAATTTTATAATCTCTACTTATATATTCCTTTCTATAAAAAATTACTAAAGAAGAAATTATTAATACAAATGATATAAAAATTAAACTTATTCAATCAAATAATAAAGTTATTACAATATTTATTGAATTAAAAGATACAACTTCTCATTCAATAAAAATTCTATAATCATATATAATAAAAATAATCCCCAACAAAAAACTAGATAATCTAAAAAAAAATAATCTAATAAATCTAATTGAACAAATTGATAAATATTTCACGGTTTAAAGAGAATAATTCTCATCAATGACACCACAAATCAATATTTTATTTAAACTATTTAAACATAACCATAATATACATATATCTCCCCTCAAAATTAATAAATTTAAAGGAAATCAATGTAAAAATAAAAGTAAAAATTCTCGAATAGATCCTCCACTAAATGAATACGCCCCAGAAAAAATTTTTCCATGTTGTCTATAAGCATATAAATACAAAGTATAAGCAGCTCTAAAAAATGATAATAATGACAATATTAATATTGAAACTCAAGATCAACTAACAATTCTATTAATTAAAGAAATTTCACCCAACAAATTTAATGTAGGAGGAGCTGCTATATTAGCAGAACTTAACAAAAATCATCATAAAGCTATAGAAGGTATAAAATTTAATAATCCCTTATTAATTAATAATCTACGACTTCCCAATCGTTCATAAGAAATATTAGCTAAACAAAACAATCCAGAAGAACATAACCCATGAGCAATTATTAAAGTATAAGAACCACAAATCCCAGAATAAGTTATTGTTATTAACCCAGCTAAAACAATTCCTATATGAGCTACTGATGAATAAGCAATTAAAGCCTTTAAATCTGTTTGACGTAAGCAAATTAAACTAACTAATACACCCCCCACTAATCTAACTCTAACTCAAAGATAATTAAATTTTAAACCTATTAATTGTATAAAAGATATTACTCGTAATAAGCCATATCCCCCTAACTTTAATATAATACCAGCTAAAATTATAGACCCAGAAACAGGAGCTTCTACATGAGCCTTAGGAAGTCATAAATGAACTAAAAATATTGGTATTTTTACTAAAAAAGCTATTACTAATGAAAAATATAAAATTTCTAATTCAAATATATAATTATTTAATAAGTAAAAATTTATAGTACCTGTAACCTTATATGTATAAAAGATACCCACTAACATAGGTAAAGAAACTAATAAAGTATAAAATAATAAATAAACACCAGCCTGTAAACGCTCAGGTTGATAACCTCAACCTAAAATAAGAAATAAAGTAGGAATAAGACTTCTTTCAAAAAATAAATAAAATATAAATAATCTTATTCTTCTAAAAGTTAATACTAGTAAAATTAGCAACAAAATAATATTAATTAAAAATAAATTTACATAATTATTATATTTATAAACAGATTCTCTAGCCATTAATATTAAAGAAACAATTCATAAACTTAATAAAATTAATCCATAAGAAATTATATCACAACCAAAAAAATAAGAAACAGATATAAAATAATTTCTATATATATTTATTAAAATAAAAATAAATCTTAATAAAAATAAAAAACTTTGAACCATTCAATAAGTATTATGTAATAAACATAAAGGAAATAAAAATAAAATAAAAACAATAATTTTTAACATTGTAAAATATTAAATCTTTGAAAATAATCATTACCATGAGTACGAATTATTCTAACTAAAATAGAAAGACCCAATGCCCCTTCACATACACTAAAAGTTAAAAATATTATTCTAAAAAAAAATTCAAAATTAAGTATATTTAAATAAATAAATAATAATAAAAATAATCTTAAAACAATATATTCTAATCTTAATAATATAGATAATAAATGCTTACGATTTGATACAAAAGTAAACACTCCTATAATAAATAAAATACTCGATAAAATTCAATTTAAAATTATTAACATTAGTTTTAATAGTTTAATAAAAACATTGGTCTTGTAAATCAAAAATAAGAAATATTCTTTTAAAACTTCAAGAGAAAAGAAATTTCTTTATCATTAATCCCCAAAATTAACATTTTAATTAAACTACCTCTTGATATTATACAATGAATTTTATTAACATTATTAATTATCTTCAATTTTATTTTTTTTAATATAAAACACCCATTAGCTATAGGATTAACCTTATTAATCCAAACAACACTAATTTGTCTTACATCAGGATTAATAACTAAAACATTCTGATTTTCTTATATTCTATTTCTAGTATTTTTAGGTGGAATATTAGTTCTATTCATTTACGTTACATCCTTGGCTTCTAATGAAATATTTTCATTTTCAATTAAATTAATAATAACAACAATTATTATATTTTTATTGAGAATTTCTATTTTAATTTTTATTGATAAAAATATTCTAACACAATATTATAATATAGAAACTAAATCAATTTTTGATATAAACTCATATATTATAGAAAATAGTATATCTCTAATAAAATTATATAATTACCCAACTAATTTATTAACTATCATATTAATAAATTATCTATTAATTACTTTAATTGCTGTAGTTAAAATTACTAAATTATTTAAGGGACCTTTACGACCCATATTTAACTAATGAATAAACCTTTACGAGTTAAACACCCCATTCTTAGAATTGCAAATAGAGCTCTAGTAGATCTTCCAGCACCTATTAATATTTCTGCATGATGAAATTTTGGATCTCTTCTATTTTTATGTTTAATAATTCAAATCCTTACCGGTCTATTCTTAGCCATACACTATACAGCAGACATTAATTTAGCTTTCAATAGAGTTAATCATATTTGTCGAGATGTAAATTATGGTTGATTACTACGAACTATACATGCTAATGGTGCATCATTTTTCTTTATTTGCATTTATTTACACGTAGGACGAGGAATTTATTATGGATCTTATTTATTTACCCCTACTTGATTAGTAGGAGTAATTATTTTATTTTTAGTTATAGGAACTGCTTTTATAGGATATGTTCTACCATGAGGACAAATATCTTTTTGAGGAGCTACTGTAATTACTAATTTACTTTCAGCTATCCCTTACTTAGGAATTGATTTAGTTCAATGAGTATGAGGAGGATTTGCAGTTGATAATGCAACTCTTACACGATTTTTTACCTTTCATTTTATTTTACCCTTTATTGTCCTTGCTATAACAATAATCCATATTTTATTCCTACATGAAACAGGTTCTAATAATCCTATAGGATTAAATTCAAACATTGATAAAATCCCATTTCACCCTTACTTCACATTTAAAGATATTGTAGGATTTGTTGTAATAACAATAATTCTAATTTTATTAGTTTTAATTAACCCTTACTTATTAGGAGACCCTGATAATTTTATCCCGGCTAATCCTTTAGTTACACCAGTTCATATTCAACCTGAATGATACTTCTTATTTGCATATGCAATTCTACGATCTATTCCTAATAAATTAGGAGGAGTAATTGCCCTTGTATTATCTATTGCTATTTTAGCTATTCTTCCATTCTATCATTTAAGTAAATTCCGAGGAATTCAATTTTACCCAATTAACCAAATTCTATTCTGATTAATAACAGTCACTGTAATCCTATTAACATGAATTGGAGCCCGACCAGTTGAAGAACCTTACGTTTTAATTGGACAAATCTTAACAGTAGTATATTTTTCCTATTTCATATTTAATCCATTAATTATTAAATGATGAGATAATTTATTAAACTAGTTAATGAGCTTGAAATAAGCATATGTTTTGAAAACATAAGATAGAAATTAAATTTTCTATTAACTTTACTAAAAAAAATTACCTATACTAAATAAATTAAAAAAACCTTAAAACCAACAAAAAATAATAAAAAATTTAATGAAAAAGGTAAAAATCTTTTTCAAGCTAAATATATTAATTTATCATATCGAAAACGAGGTAAAGTCCCACGAACTCAAATAAATATAAAAGAAATAAAAGTTAACTTAATATAAAATAATAAAGAAAATACATCACTACCTAAAAACATAACACAAAATAATATTCTTATAAATAAAATTCTAGCATATTCAGCTAAAAAAATTAAAGCAAATCCTCCTCTTCTATATTCTACATTAAATCCAGAAACTAATTCAGATTCCCCTTCCGCAAAATCAAAAGGAGTTCGATTAGTTTCAGCTAAAGAAATTCTAAACCAAACTAAAGCTATAGGAAATATAATAAACAAAAACCAAATAAATAATTGATATTTATAAAATATTAATATATTATAACCCCCAATTAAAAAAACAAAACTTAATAAAACTAAAGCCAATCTTACTTCATAAGAAATAGTTTGAGCAACTGCCCGTAAACCTCCTAATAATGCATAATTTGAATTAGAAGATCAACCCGCAACTATTACTGTATACACTCCTAATCTTGTACAACATAAAAAAAATAATAATCCTAAATTAAAAGAAAATAATTTAACAAATAAAGGTATACATATTCAAACTAATAAAGAAAGAAATAAAGAAAAAATAGGAGAAAAATAATAAGAAATATAATTTGATAATAAAGGATAAGTTTGTTCCTTAGTAAATAATTTGATTGCATCACAAAAAGGCTGAGGAATACCTGCAATACCTACCTTATTAGGACCCTTACGAATTTGAATATATCCTAAAACTTTACGCTCTAAAAGAGTTAAAAATGCTACTCTTACTAGTACAAAAATAATTAATAATAAACTACCAACAATAAATAATAAATTTTCTATAAAAAACAAGTACTATTTGTGATAAAATTCACATAAATAAATTCTAAATTTATTGCACTAATCTGCCAAAATAGTATAAATTAATTATATTCAATTTTAAAATAATTATTTATTAAATATTAGGTCCTTTCGTACTGAAATATTTTCATTTTTTAAAGATAGAAACCAACCTGGCTTACGCCGGTTTGAACTCAGATCATGTAAGAATTTAAAAGTCGAACAGACTTAAAGTTTAAGCGGCTACACCTAAAATTATATCTTAATCCAACATCGAGGTCGCAATCTTTTTTATCGATATGAACTCTCCAAAAAAATTACGCTGTTATCCCTAAAGTAACTTATTTTTTTAATCGTTATTAACGGATCAACTATTCATAAATTAATGATTTTAAAAATTAAAAGTTAATTAAATTTTAATATCACCCCAATAAAATATAGTTAATTATTATAATAAAAAAAATCTACAAAATTCTAATAACTCATATATATAAAGATTTATAGGGTCTTCTCGTCTTTTAATTTTATTTTAGCTTTTTGACTAAAAAATAAAATTCTATTATAAATTTTTATGAAACAGTTAATATCTCGTCCAACCATTCATACCAGCCTTCAATTAAAAGACTAATGATTATGCTACCTTTGCACAGTTAGTATACTGCGGCCATTTAAATTATTCAGTGGGCAGGTTAGACTTTTTAAAAAATTCAAAAAGACATGTTTTTGTTAAACAGGCGAACATTATTTTTGCCGAGTTCTTTATAAAAACTTATCAATTTATTATATTTATACATTATAATATACTAATTTTATCATTATTTTTTTATTTTTTTAATTAAAATAAATACTTTAATACATAATTAAAATTTAATAAATAATTAATATAATAAAATAAATTATAACAATTTCATTAATAATAGCTATTTCTAAGCTTACATTTATTAAATAATTTAATAATTTTTAATAATTTATTTTATAGCTTATCCCATAAAATATTAAAATTAAATAATTATTTAATTAATATATTTAATTAAATAATATAAAATTTCTAAATTAAATTTATTTCTTAAAGAACTAGATACCTTTAAAAACGAATAACATTTCATTTCTAATATATTATACAAAATAATTTTATCACATTAACTTTCATAATATATTAACTCTTTTAAAATCGAGAAAATTATAATAAATAATTTTTATTTGATAAACCCTGATACACAAGGTACAATAAATTAAATTTTCTTTTAAAATATTAATTTTTCAAATTATTTCAATTTTCTTTCACAATACTATTTAACTATAATTAAAATTATTTTTTCTTTATAAAATACTCGAACAAATCTTATAATAATTATTTTTAATAATTTATAATGAACAAAAAATTAATTAATAAATAAAATATAATCAATTTATATTGATTTGCACAAAAATCTTCTCAATGTAAATGAAATGCTTTACTGAATAAGCTTTAAATTGCATTCTAGGTACACTTTCCAGTACATCTACTATGTTACGACTTATCTTACCTTAGTAATAAGAGTGACGGGCGATGTGTGCATATTTTAGAGCTAAAATCAAATTATTAATCTATATAATTTTACTATCAAATCCACTTTCAATAAATTTTTCAAATTTATATCCATTTAAATAATTTTATTGTAACCCATCAATACTTAAATATAAGCTACACCTTGATCTGATATATTTTCTTTTTAAAAATCTTGAAAATTATCTTTCTTATAAAATATTCTAATAACGACGGTATATAAACTGAATACAAACTTAAGTAAGGTCCATCGTGGATTATCGATTACAAGACAGGTTCCTCTGAATAGACTAAAATACCGCCAAATTTTTTAAGTTTCAAGAACATAACTATTACTACCTTAGTTTTTAAATATACATTTTAAATAATAGGGTATCTAATCCTAGTTTATAAATAAAATTTCCAAGCTTTAATTATTTTATTTAAAATTATTATAAATTTAAAATTTCACCTAATAAATTTACTTTTATTCTATAAATAATCAATTTAACTCAAACTAAACAAATTTATTTGCATTATTCGTATAACCGCGGCTGCTGGCACAAATTTAGCCAATACTCTTCAATATTACTATTTCTAAGTTTCCTTAATTAATAATATTAATTACTGCGATTAATAAAAAAATTATTTACTATTAAAATAAATAAAAGTTCTCACAAAAATTTACATATAAATTAAATTGATAATAAATTCAAAAGCCAAAATAAAACTTTATATATTAAAATAAAAATATAAAATAAATAATTAAAATAAATAATATTAATTTAAGTAAATTTATTTAGTAAAAAAAAAATAATAACCAAAAATTCATATCAATAAAAAACATGAAAACTCTATTATTACG